GGCCCTTTGGTTGGGTATTGGTGCAACATTACCTATTGATAAATCCCTAACTTTAGGTCTTTTTTAAATTGATTGATTCAATTGTGAAATAAAATATCACGACGTATGTATCTAGGGAACAGTCGCTTCAAAGTGAATTCTCCCTAGATACATCTATTCAATTAAATTATGAATCTATGCTGATTCCGAATATATATATGAATTGTCCTAAATATTCAAAACCCTTTTTTTGGCCTTTTTCTAAAAAAAAACATGAAAAAAATCCAATGGATTTAAAACTTATTTTTCGGTAAATCAATTACGAAATTTTTTTCTAGAATCCCTAAAATTTGTTTGACATCTTCTATGCGAAAATGCTCCATTTTCATAAGATCTTCTTGGCTGTTATTCAAAAGGTCCAACAATGTATATATATTGGACCTTTTGAGACAATTATAGATCCTGGGAGGCAATTCTGATTGGTCAATAAAAATCGATTTCAACGCCATTTTTTTTTTCTTTTTTGTTAGTTTAGCCAATTTATCATAAAAGGTAAAAGGGGGTAAAGGAAACATGTGTTGATTGTCCTCTAAATTTAGATTTTCTTCTTTGGTATGTAAAAAGGGAATCAATAAATCAATCAAATTCCGGGAGGCTTCGTGAAGTGCTTCTTTAGGAGTTAAACTTCCATTTGTCCATATTTCGAGAAATAGTATTTCTTTGTTACCATTTTCATAAGAATGAATACTATGATTCGCATTTCGAACAGGTATGAATACAGGATCTATAGGATAACTTCCATCTTGAAAGGTATTTGGCGCTTTTATAAGATATCCGCGATTCTTCTCTATTTGTAATCCAATAACCAACTCAATGGGTTCTGTCAAGCTAGCTATATGCTGTGTATTATCGACGATTTCTACATAAGGCGGTAAGATGATATCTTGAGCAGTTACATATCCAGGGCCTCTGACACAAATAGACGCCTCACAAGTTCCATAGAGATTACTTCTCAATACGATTTCTTTCAAATTCATTAAAATTTCATGTACTGATTCTTGAATACCCGTTATCGTAGAATATTCGTGTGATATTTTCTCAGATTTTGCGCGTGTGATACATGTTCCTTCGATTTCTCCAAGCAAAGCCCTTCGCATCGCAATGCCTATTGTGTCTGCTTGACCTTTCATAAGCGGAGACAGAATAAAGCGCCCATAAAAAAGACGCTTACTGTCTGCTGCTGATTCAACACACTTCCACTGTAGTGTCCGAGTAGATACTGTTATTTTCTCTCGAACCATAATAATATTATTTGATCAGATCATTGAATCATTTATTTCTCTTGTTTCTCTTACTATTCAAATATCTTCCTTTTTTATTTCTACACACGTCTTTTTTTCGGGGGTCTACAGCCATTATGTGGCATAGGGGTTACATCCCGTACGAAAGTTAATAGTATACCACTTCTGCGAATAGCTCGTAATGCTGCGTCTCTTCCGAGACCTGGACCTTTAATCATGACTTCTGCTCGTTGCATACCTTGATCTACTACTGCACGAATAGCATTTGCCGCTGCGGTTTGAGCAGCAAACGGTGTCCCTCTTCTTGTACCTCCGAAGCCACAAGTACCGGCAGAGGACCAAGAAACCACCCGCCCGCGTACATCTGTAACAGTCACAATGGTATTATTGAAACTTGCTTGAATATGAATAACCCCCTTTGGTATTTTACGTGTACTCTTACGTGAACCAATACGTCCACGTGAACCCCTTTTCGGTATAGCTTTTGCCATATTTTATGATCTCATAAATTTGAGTCGGAGATATATGGATATATCCATTTCATGTCAAAACAGATTCCCTATTTGTATATCAGGTCTTTAACGAGTTTGATTATCCTTGTCTTTGTTTATGTCTTGGGTTGGAACAAATTACTATAATTCGTCCCCGACGACGGATTAGTCGACATTTTTCACAAATTTTACGAACGGAAGCTCTTATTTTCATATTTGCCACTCCTTACTTTAATTTTGAATCCACTTTTTGGAAGAAAATAAGTTTCTTGAAATTTTCGATTTCGAATCGTATTCCTACGAAAGAAATGGTGAAGTTAAAAAACACCTAATCTTTCGAATCTTTGTTGCGGAGTCGATAAATTATACGACCTCTGGTTGAATCATAACGACTTACTTCAATTTTTACTCTATCTCCTGGCAGTATCCGTATAAAACTACGTCGGATCTTTCCTGAAACATAACCTAGAATCATATCTTCATTATCTAAACGAACCCGGAACATACCGTTGGGAAGCGATTCAGTAATTAAACCTTCATGAATCCATTTTTGTTCTTTCATTCCAGGTAAAACCCCCTTGAAGTATCAACTAGTGGAGGAAGAACCCTATTAGAGAACCCACCCCTTCTCTTTTCTTTTTCACAAAAAAGAAGTTTCATATCGGATATTAGAAAGATTACCATATATAACACAAAATTTCTCCGCCTATTCTTTCTAGTCGAGCCTCTCGGTCTGTCATTATACCTCGAGAAGTAGAAAGAATTACAACCCCCATCCCACCTAAAATTCTAGGAATTCTTTGATAGTTAGAATAGATTCGTAGACCCGGCCGACTTATCCGTTTTAAATTTAAAAGATTTCTATAAGTCCTTTTCCTATTCCTTCTATGTCGTAGGGTTAAAACCAAAAAATATTTGTTGTTCTCTCGATGTTTTCTCACATTTTCGAGAAAACCCTCTCGTAAAAGTATTTTAACAATACTTTGGCTGATATTAGTAGATGCTACTCGAACCACGCTTTTTCTATACATATCGGCATTTCGTATAGAAGTTATTATGTCAGCAATAGTATCACTACTCATGATTAATTAAAATTATTGGTGCCTCCAAATTTCGATATAATCAACATGTTTTTCTTTTTTTTTTTTTTACGTGTTTGTTTATAAATATTAATTTTGAAAGGTATATACGTGAGAGAAAATCTACTAAATGAATCTTAATCTATTTCTTTTAAATACCCTACTATAACCATATCGTGGTCTTATTTTATAATACCTCGGGAGCTAATGAAACTATTTTAGTAAAATTGAACTGTCTCAATTCTCGGGCAATCGCACCAAAAACTCGAGTTCCTTTTGGATTTCCTTCTTGATCAATCACAACTGCAGCATTGTCATCATATCGTATTATCATACCGTTGTCACGTTTAAGTTCTTTACAAGTACGGACAATTACAGCTCTGACCACTTCTGATCTTTCTAGAGGCATGTTTGGAACTGCGTCTTTGATCACAGCAACAATAACGTCACCAATATGAGCATATCGACGATTGCTAGCTCCTATGATTCGAATACACATCAATTCTCGAGCCCCGCTGTTATCTGCTACATTCAAATGGGTTTGAGGTTGAATCATATCATTTTTTTATCTGTTTTTTACAATACAAAGGTCGAAGAAAAAAAGAAATATTATTTGTCCAAAAAAAGAAACCTGCACCCACTATTTTTAAGTTTTTAAGTAAGGCCTATTTCTTTTTTATCCCAAAATGATAAATTGAGCTCGTATAGGCATTTTGGACGCTGCTATTGAAATAGCCCTTCTGGCTATAGTTTCTGTTACTCCACCCATTTCATAAAGGATTCGACCTGGTTTAACAACCGCTACCCAATATTCGGGAGAGCCTTTACCTGAACCCATACGTGTTTCTGCGGGTCTTACTGTAACCGGTTTATCTGGAAATATACGAACCCATATTTTTCCACCGCGACGTGCATTTCGTGTCATTGCTCGTCGACCTGCTTCTATTTGTCTAGATGTGATCCAAGCGGGTTCAAGTGCCTGAAGAGCGTATTTACCAAAACAAATAGTATTACCTCGATAAGATATTCCCTTCATTCTTCCTCTATGTTGTTTACGGAATCTGGTTCTTTTGGGGTTATAGTTGATGGTTTGTTTTGAATTCCATCTCTACTACAGAACCGGACGTGAGAGTTTCTTCTCATCCAGCTCCTCGCGAATAAAATAAATTCAAATTAAAGATTTTGAGTTCAATTTGAATTCTATTCAGATATAATATTATGCATAGATGTATTTATATTTAATTTTAATAACTGAATCATGGATTTCATTTAATCTAGATCAAATCTTATTAATTTGTATATCTTGATTTGTCTATTTTGTTTGTATAGATATATATAATAATGAAATTAAATATATATATTAATAACTATTAATATTAATAACTATAACTAAACTATTTTTTCTTCTATTTATCGATATTAGAATCTTAAAAGGAATCTTTTTTTTGTTTTACTCTTTATCGTATTGGATTGACCCAAATTTAGCAATCCAAGAAAATAAAGTTTTCGCGGGCGAATATTTACTCTTTACATTTCTATTTCAGTTCTATCATTCGTTCATAACTTTTCCGAATAGATGAATTGGTCTCTGGTCGGTTCCGCCATCCCGATCAATGAATCATTCAAATTCATTTTCATAGAATCTTTTGAATTCACAGGTTCCGTCGTTCCCATCGCTTCTTTTTTAATGGTTAGGTCTGAATTCTACAATGGAGCTATTAGTTCTTGAGTCAATATTCTTAGTCTTTATTGGCTCGAAGCTCTTTATTTTTTGTTCGATGAGCAGATCCATTTAATGATGAATCCGTATTGATGCTTTATTACACAGATTTTTTATGAGATGACTCATAGACCTTACATATTGGAATTATATATCATCAATATTTTCTTTCTTCCTCTCATCCTTCCATTTATCCATACCCTTTCTTAACAATTTAGAAGCAGATTTTTTAATAAATTAAAAAAGATTTCAGTTGCTACAACAATATGAACAATATATCATATCTTGACTGGTTCTTTGGATCCAGATAATACGAAGTGATGAGTTGGTTATTACTTCTATAGTTATTTGTTTATACTATGGGGCTGGTTTTTATACTAACCCTCAAAAAACCAACGAGTCACACACTAAGCATAGCAATTTTATCAAA